TGCGACTTCCTCAGTGTTAGTAATTAGTGTACCCCTTGTATTTGCTTCTCCTGATGGTTGGTCAAATAATAAAAACGTTGTATTTTCCGGTACATCATTATGGATTGGACTAGTCTTTCTGGTAGCTATTCTGAATTCTCTCATTTCTTAAATTTGTTTAGTATTTAGTAGCCCGATACAAAATAAATAAAAAGGCCATTTCTTCGAAAAAATTGGAATTGTGAGACGCATTAAAATGCAATTTGCGTTCCGAATTGCTACCTCTTCTCTTTCATTATTATGAAATTCCATTGCCATTAGAATATTGATTGACAGACAATTAAAAAAAAGAAAACTCTAATATAATAGAAAATGAAACGGTCGACCCAGACATAGACGGTCGACCCAGGCGGATATACCCTATAAAATATATCCCGTAGCGAGCGTAGTTCAATGGTAAAACATCTCCTTGCCAAGGAGAAGATACGGGTTCGATTCCCGCCGCTCGCCAGCTTAATTTAGTAAGGTACTATGATAAAAAATTTAGTCTAGTTGACTACTTAACTACTTATATTAAATTAAGTAGGTGTTAGTCTAGTACCGTATCCCTTACTATCTTACCCTTCTTTTGCACCCCACTCAAAAAAAGGGGCTCCGGAGGCGGGAATCGAACTCGCCAACAGGGCTCCCTAAATTGGGGATTCACCGAGACAAACAACTGGCAAACTCCTTTTAAAGGGAAGGGAGGTAGACTGTGCCTTTCTTTCATTTCTTTTTTCTTTTCTGCAGGGTAGGAAGGAGCCTTGAGAGTTCTTCTTGTAGGGGCAAGTGACTTCGCAAACTGCTCCATTTGGCCCTTTAGGGCCGGGAACTAATGAATAAAAAAGGGTTGGATACCGCCCAGCCCTCTACTCTATACAAATAGAATAGTCCTTTTATACAGACTGCTAAGTGCGGAGACGGGAATCGAACCCGTGACCTCAAGGTTATGAGCCTCGTGAGCTACCAAACTGCTCTACTCCGCTCTGGAGGGACGGAAACTGGTGGACGAAAAAGGTTGAATACAGGACTCTACCATGTCTAGACAAATAGAATAGTCCTTTTATACAGAATGGAGCGGGTAGCGGGAATCGAACCCGCATCGTTAGCTTGGAAGGCTAGGGGTTATAGTCGACGTTGGTTGATTAGTTTTAACGTCTCTAATTCAAAACCGAACATGAAATTTTGATTTCATTCGGCTCCTTTATGGATATTCTCACCACTTAACATCTATGTCAGCTTTTCTATCTGAATGGAACCAAAGCTCTCCGCTTTCTAGATGATCCCTATAGAGTAGGAGATAGAAATTCTACTAAATCTATCTAATCTACTTACTTCGTTCCCTAATTTCATTCAAGAGATCCTGAGGAAAAGAATTAGGTTTCCACCGAGCTGAAACAATATGCTGATGGTTCTAGTAAACCAAAACTACCGTTTTTTAGCTATTTGGCTTCCATTTCCTTTTTTAACAAAAGAAGATTTAGTTACGATTGGAAATAAACTTTTTTGTATCTTCATCCATAGATCCTTTACTCATATTTTAAAAATTGGAATACTTAATCCAATGCAAAATTATGCTTCGCGACTCTGTACTCATAATCCAATTTGTATTTTGGATGCAATTTCAATTAGTTTTTGGGTACAAATCGCGAGAATGTATATTCTTCCTCAATATGCTATTGAGAGGAAAAGGATTAAATCCTTTATAAGAACTAAAGTTTTCATCGGAATATAAAAAACTTAAGGACGCCTTAAGTATATCATTTCAAATTCAGTTATTAATAGAACGAATCACACTTTTACCACTAAACTATACCCGCTACATGTAGATTATGATACCAACGCTACCCTTTGTCAAGGGTAGCCATTCGAGAAGGAGGCTAATTCCCCCTTATTGAATCAAATGGAGAAGGTTCATGACAGTGAGCTGTTGGTACTTCGATCGCGGGCCTTTACTTTAGCTTTAGGGTTTAGATAGCCCCTCTGGGATGTAAAATATATCTCTTCTCACCATCCCCATAGTGTATGAGACAAATGTATGCATTTCGATTAGGTTCGTATTCTACGGTTACGACTACAATGATCATTATTTGTTTTGCGAGGACGTAAGTGTGCCAGACTGCTCTAAGGAATAGTTTGATTATTCCTACAATATACACTAGGAGATATAGGGAGCAGCACTGCCCCCATAAATCCCTTTCTTCCTTTTCTTTTTTGTTCAATTCTGAACAAAGAAATTGGGGAAGATGTTTTCTTTCTTCCCCCACTTATCATGAAGTCCGAGCCCTAGAGAAAGAGTGAGATGCATTTTAAAAATTCATCATAGACTTTCCCTATGGCTTGAGAGAAGCAAGAAACAAAGAGTCGTAACTTAAACGGAGAAGCGGACAGGACCCGACGGATTTACCTGATGTAAAGAAGATCCTAAATGTCTCTGGTTAGTCGATCCTCTCCATTTACCAATTTCTTCTCCTCTTTTCCACTCAATTCTAGTTTATTAGATTCTTGTTTAAAAGAATCAAAGAAGATGAATAGAACTAAGAACACATAAAAAAGAGCATAGAGGACCAAGACCATTACCAAATGTTCCTCCCAAGAATCATATTGGGTATCTGTTCCCTTCCTTTTCCCGCTAGGATCGGGAATCTTATATTTTCCATATCCATATACCATCGAACCTTTAGGGTTCCAGAATCCTCCTTTTTTCCTAATCTTCGGAAACAGAAAACCCATAGCCAGGAGGAGTTAGGTATGTAGGGTATGGTTTATTATTTTTTGTTGGGCAGGCAGTAGAATAATTTTTATACTCTGCAGTATAAATTCGACTGCCCACTTTTTACAAGCAAATTGTTGCTAAAACTCCAACATAGTTTGTTCAAAATGCACCAACCAGAATCCCTTGAGAATATTAAAGTACCCCCCTTCCTTGGAAGGGGTACCTGTTAAAAATCGCTTCAACAAATCCGTCCAAAACTTTTTAAGAAAAATTGAAAAGTTTTGAACTCGAAGGTTTTTCTAAGAGATGCCTGTTAAAAATAGTTTCAATTTCTCACCAAAACAGACAAGAAGTATATCACTGAAAATTAATACCCAACCATATGGGTATATGAAGAGCGCGAATTCCTTTATACCCTACCCAATTAGAATTAGAAGAAATAAAACATAAATGGAGAAAGTTCTCATCATAAGATCAGCCAATAGAAGAAAAAAGTCCCTAATTCTGCAGAACGTTCTGAGCACGTGAAAAGTCAATAGCCTAAAGATAAAAAAAAACAAAGTCTACCGTTTTTTTAACAGCAGCTCTTATTGCCCCTTTGGCCTTTTTTTTTTTGCCCATTGTTGTATCCGATTCAACAATTGATACATATTTGTTCTCCTCTTCTAAAAAATAGAACTTCTGGGCTTTGGTTTGGTGAGTCGTCCGAGATCATGTTTACATACCTATGAACTTACCCTCTTCAAGTATATCGGATACTAATAATAATTTTTTATTGTTTTATTGTGTCAACTCTCTCTTCACGTATTTTATTATATGTATTTTTTTATATAAAAAAAGAAAAAAACCTCTACTTTGTGCAAGTGATAAGAGAGAATATGAAAGATTTTCTTATTTTTCTTGATTTTCTCAAGATTTTGAACTCTCAAGATTTTGAACCTCGCCATGAATAAACTTCTATATCTCGATATATACATATATAATCTCTACATATATCTCTATATATACATATATTATGTACATTATGCAGTAGACTCATAATGAGAAATCAAAGTGGCTAATTTTTGAATTGAATAAAAAGCCCTTTTAACTCAGTGGTAGAGTAATGCCATGGTAAGGCATAAGTCATCGGTTCAAATCCGATAAAGGGCTTTTTATTTGGTGGTAGAGTAATGCCATGGTAAGACGTAAGTCATCGGTTCGAATCCGATAAAGTACTTTTCTACTAAATTTATTATTTATTCACTTTTTTTTCTTTGTTTTTGAAAATTTCTCTATTTTTTCTTGAATTTTATGACTTAGTGTGGGATGCATGCATTTTTGGTCTGAACGCTAAACGAAGCACGGGGTGGAAATTACAAAAAAGAAATCAAATTGGACTCTTTTTCCTGTTAGATCAATCAAATCACTACCTGTACTGAACTAATCTAGAATCCCTTTTATTAATCTATTCTTATTCTATACCCTTTAAATGAATTTCCCTAAAAAGTAGGGAATGATCCGTGAATTAACCTAACCATCAACTAAAAAAAATCCTATGAAAGGATAACAGAAAAGTAGGAAAGACTCTTTGCTTTGGATCTAGTTATACTCTTCGAGTATATTGACAATTCCAAAAAACTGCTCATACTATCATTATAGTATAATGACGAGCGGTTGTATATGGCCCTATCGTCTAGTGAAGTGATGCCCCTATCGTCTAGTGGTTCAGGACATCTCTCTTTCAAGGAGGCAGCGGGGATTCGACTTCCCCTGGGGGTAGGGAGTATTATGAAAGGAGGTTAATCATAGATTCTAAAAAACCCTAGAATAAATTCTTCCTGGGTCGATGCCCGAGCGGTTAATGGGGACGGACTGTAAATTCGTTGACGATATGTCTACGCTGGTTCAAATCCAGCTCGGCCCAAAAATCTAGGGCTTCGTGAATATGAACTAAATCCATTTGTTTTTCTTCCATAAAATAAAATGTCTGATCCATAGAAATAAAGGATAAAGCGAAAGGGGGAAATTTCTTTCTAATCCATATCTCTCTCATTCCTTTTTTACAAACAAAAGAGTTTTTCTTATTGAAATGGAAGGTGGATTATCATCCATTTTTAGCGATAAAAAATCGCGACATACTAGTTATGTCACTCTCACTATACCCACATATGATATGTGGGTATGTAGTATATGATTCGTCTATTTCTTAGAGTACGACAGGCGAATCGAATCTTCTTATGGTTCTATTTAAGAATAGGTATGCCATACACCCCGCGGGGATTGTAGTTCAATTGGTCAGAGCACCGCCCTGTCAAGGCGGAAGCTGCGGGTTCGAGCCCCGTCAGTCCCGAACTAGGGTTCAATGAATGGAGAAATTCATCTTTCCTTTTTCCATGAAAAAGGGGGGGCAGGAGAGAAGATCAAATACCTATGGGGCACCCTTATTTCACTTTTTTTATTTCGCATTTCTCATTAAAGAGGGAGGGGAGGCCTATAGGAATTTTTTTTTTCACTACTCCCGGTTGATAAGGAAAGACATACATATCATACTTGGATTAGTATAATTTAGGATATTACTCTATCCTTATGATGATACCATCCTCATCTTAACTTCCTATTCGACTCTTATGGAATAGAGTACCGGTATTTTACCGAAATCCATACATAAATCATATTCGTTTTTTCTTAGACATAGACAGTGAATTTAATTGAATATAATTAGTACTTTACTTTTTGGATTAAACCAGGCCCCCTCCATTTTGTAGTTCCAACTTTGTTTGTGTATGTTCAATGACTAATTGGAAAGAATCTATCTCATTTTCATTCCATTTGCGGACTCCTTATTTTATGGATCTGTTCTCATCTTTAGACCCCAAAAGTGGATATTGATAGTAACTTAATAAAATAAAAGAAAAACCAAGCAAAGCAAACGCCCTTTTTCCTAAATTAATTAAAATATTCGATTTTTTTTTATTTAAGCCCTCTTTTCTCCATCTCACTTCTACTTCTACTGCTTATTTGGATGTCTATGTGACCCATAGAAAGTCGGTCATATAATACATACATACATAATTGTATGTATAACTATAAGAAAAAGGAAGGGAAATTGGATAAGATAAGAAAGATCGTGGGTTATAGATATAGAAAAGAAAAAGTGGATCTTCCTATGTTATACTATTCCACTCTCAAGCATGAATTGATTTGATAGATCCGATATTCATAATATTGAATTGATTCAGTATTATCAGAATGCAAGTCCTCCCCTTGAATTTACAGGATACCCCTTTTTCCTCTCCATGGGATTACATCCCGAGTTATTGTGAAAAAAATAAAGAGGTTATGGAAGTCAATATTCTCGCATTTATTGCTACTGCACTGTTTATTCTAGTTCCTACTGCCTTTTTACTTATTATTTATGTAAAAACAGTCAGCCAAAATGATTAATTGGAATTCCAATTAATCATTGAAGAAATGAAAAAGGGATTAAATAAAATAAAAATCCAAGTCTTAAATGAAAGGATCTGGTTGGAATCATAAAGTGTGGTAGAAAGAACTACATATAGTTTTTTCTACGACACTTTAGAGTCTTTCTATTATATTATCTTGAATCTACATAGAATAGATTAGTAGATTGAAATAGTAGTCTAATTCAATTTCTTTTTTCACTGCATCCACTTAATTTCAATCAAGTCAAAATAAAAAAATCGAAGACAATTCTTCACGAAAGAATCCATGGAGGGAGAGAAAAATAATATGAGAATAGACTATAGTAAAAAGAGTAAAAAGTAAAAGAAAAAAAGTAAAAGGAAAAAACCAGCGAATCTTTCATGCTTAAACATGCGGCGAGATGCTTCAAAAGAGCATAAAAATTATTCTAAGAATAAGAAAAGAATATAAAACAAATGGAAAGTGTGCGATATGTTGTGAATAGCTCCGTGGAAGAAAGTCTAATTTTCTTATGTATAGAACTTTTTTAACCATTCGTCACTTCTAGTAGAAATTTTGAATTGCTGTAATCGCTCTTTCTATTTCTATATAGTAGAATAGAACGATTCTTTCTTACAAGAGTTTCTTACAGGTACAGGAGTGAAACAAAACTAAAGAAAGAGAGAAAGAATAAAGTTTGGCAAAATGATTAATGCAAAACGATCAATTAAAGAAAAAAGTTGATACAACAATTCGACTACTCAATCAATTAGTAGTATCCCTAGAGTCCACTCCTCCCCCATACTACTAGTGAAAGAGAAAATGTAAAGACTACCATTAAAGCAGCCCAAGCGAGACTTACTATATCCATGTAAATTATGTCTCCTATTTCTATGAAGGAATTATTCTACTATTGATCAATAATCATAGTGGAATCAAGGGTACAGAGTCAAAAAGGGATTCTGCCCTAACGCTATGGATGAATCAGTTCAAGGAATTTACTCCTAACAAATTCTTATAGGATTTCTGGTAGAATTGGAGAGCATTAAATATAAATACGATACATAGCCCTTTTCCTTAAAAAAGAGTACGGGGATGATGTCCTGAATAGAAGACGCGGGAATAGGAAGATTTTTTCTTCCTTTTGTTACCCTTTTTTTATAAGCAAAGGACGTCAGAATATACCATAAAATTAGGATAGATAAATATTTATTGGATACCTACCTTGCCTATGTTTATTTTTAACCTAAACCCTACAGCCCTTCTATCATTCTATGAAAGAATGAGGAGACTTTATCCACAACTCCGAAATTGATTTTTGATCAGCCTATTCAATCTGATTCTCGACAGAATCAGTAGCCCTTACTTTAGTGTATGTAGGTAGCATAAGATGTATGATAAATAAAATGTATGATAATTAGGAAGTCTTGATATTCCTTCGTGGAGTCCCTTCTTCAATCTTAGATTGAAAAAAAAAGAATGCCCCTTAGGGGCCCTTTGGATATCAAGATTTCTGACATCTTAGCCTTGTAATTTTTAATTCTCGAATCGAATCAATTAAGAATCAATTAAAATTAATAAAAGAATAAGGAAACGCAACCTCATCCTTATTGGTAGCCGTTTGGGCCACTACCGACAAAACAAACCCTAGTTTGAGGATAGAACTATGGATTCTCAAAATCCAGTATCGCCAGGCCTAGTTACTCTCTTGCCCCAACTTATGCAGGGTACGAATTTGTTGAGTTCGATCAGTACTATAAGCCTAAGTATTTTATTGATCAGGCGGCACCCAGATTTGAACTGGGGATAAAGGATTTGCAGTCCCCTGCCTTACCGCTTGGCCATGCCACCAAAAAATCCGATCTAAAATAGAGAAAAGAGCAAGTATTCATCCAGGTTTTCTTACTAAAACCTCCTTTCTTTTATCTTGAATCTAATTCTACTTACTTTTTTCCAATCTTTTTCAAAAAATCTATTCCTGCTTTTTTTGAATCCAGTTTCGATTATTCTCCTCGATGGATTCTATCTTAAAACAAACATTGCTAACACTAGAAAACTTCCCTTTTCTTTCTATTGAGATGAAAAAAGAGAAAAAGTGGATTTCCAGTCACAGGCTGCAAAATTCAGAACAAATTGGAACCATTAACTAGAATTCTATTTTTTTTTTGAATTGCAGTAGTGAACGACTCTTAAATCGGTATTCTCTCCCCCCTTCCTTTTAATGGCATAATAAAATAGAATGGATTTATGCCTAATCCGTGTATAGGTAAACTACAGGTCCGAACAGCATTATTATCCATAACAGCATTATTATCCATGGATCCCCCTTATGTACATATCTCTATGGGGAATCGTGCTTTAATTTTTCATTGCATTAAATATCTTGAATAAAAAAAAGAAATTTGGTCTGATATAGAGTATGACCTGACCATCTTGGCCCACCCAAGTGAAATTACGATAAAAGCAGGGATATGTGGAGAGGTGGATAACTAGATTGGCATGTACTTAAAAAAAGGACTTACTTTATTTTAGGATTCTACAATGAAATCCTATATTTTCTAGCAATTCTACTACTACGAAACAAAAAAGAACCCTCAAATTCTTATTCTTTTTTGAAATTAAACTAAGCGTGCTATTCTAAATCGAACTAAAGTCAAATTTTCTAGTGCTTATAAATTATTATATTATGGCTTTATCCCATTCATAGAAAGGAGATAAAATGAGAAATCTTTGCCATCCAATCTGATTAGTATCATAAAGTGTAAGTGGCAGAATTTTTTTCTAGGAATGTTTTATCAATTCATTTTCATTCGATTTGTACCCCTGGCAAATTCGAACTTTCGTCGAAATTGTCTCTATTCATATGTATGAAATACATATATGAAATATGTATGTGGAGTTCCCTAGAATTTCATGTGATTCAGTAAACAGAATATGGATTCCATAATTGCTAGATCGATCCATAGGGATTGATGAAGAGTGAGCTGATAATGGAATTTTTCTTCGATAAACAGGAAACTTAAGATTAAGATGCTCCGGAATGGAAATGAGGGAATGTCCACAATACCCGGATTTAGTCAGATCCAATTCGAGGGATTTTGTAGGTTCATTAATCAAGGCTTGGCAGAAGAACTTGAGAAGTTTCCAACAATTAAAGATCCAGATCACGAAATTGCATTTCAATTATTTGCGAAAGGATATCAATTGCTAGAACCCTCGATAAAAGAAAGGGATGCTGTGTATGAATCACTCACCTATTCTTCCGAATTATATGTATCTGCGAGATTAATTTTTGGTTTCGATGTGCAAAAGCAAACCATTTCTATTGGAAACATTCCTATAATGAATTCCTTAGGAACCTTTATAATAAATGGAATATACCGAATTGTGATCAATCAAATATTGCTAAGTCCTGGTATTTACTACCGCTCGGAATTAGACCATAAGGGAATTTCTATCTACACTGGGACTATAATATCAGATTGGGGAGGAAGATCGGAATTAGCAATTGATAAAAAAGAAAGGATATGGGCTCGCGTGAGTAGAAAACAAAAGATATCTATTCTAGTTCTATCATCAGCTATGGGTTCGAATCTAAAAGAAATTCTAGATAATGTTTCCTACCCTGAAATTTTCTTATCTTTCCCGAATGCTAAGGAGAAGAAGAGGATTGAGTCAAAAGAAAAAGCTATTTTGGAGTTTTATCAACAATTTGCTTGTGTAGGTGGGGACCTGGTATTTTCGGAGTCCTTATGTGAGGAATTACAAAAGAAATTTTTTCAACAAAAATGTGAATTAGGAAGGATTGGTCGACGAAATATGAATCGGAGACTGAATCTTGATATACCTCAGAACAATACATTCTTGTTACCACGAGATGTATTGGCCGCTACGGATCATTTGATTGGAATGAAATTTGGAACGGGTATACTTGACGATGACGATATGAATCACTTGAAAAATAAACGTATTCGTTCGGTTGCGGATCTGTTACAAGATCAATTCGGACTGGCTCTTGGTCGTTTACAACATGCGGTTCAAAAAACTATCCGTAGAGTATTCATACGTCAATCGAAACCGACTCCACAAACTTTGGTAACTCCAACTTCAACTTCGATTTTATTAATAACTACTTATGAGACCTTTTTTGGCACATACCCCTTATCTCAAGTTTTTGATCAAACCAATCCATTGACACAAACTGTTCATGGGCGAAAAGTGAGTTGTTTGGGTCCTGGAGGATTGACGGGGAGAACTGCAAGTTTTCGGAGCCGAGATATTCATCCGAGTCACTATGGGCGTATTTGTCCAATTGACACGTCCGAAGGAATCAATGTTGGACTTACTGGATCCTTAGCTATTCATGCGAGAATTGACCACTGGTGGGGGTCCATAGAGAGTCCCTTTTATGAAATATCTGAGAAAGCAAAAGAAAAAAAAGAGAGACAGGTGGTTTATTTATCACCAAATAGAGATGAATATTATATGATAGCAGCAGGAAATTCTTTGTCCTTGAATCAGGGTATTCAGGAAGAACAGGTTGTTCCAGCTAGATACCGTCAAGAATTCCTGACTATTGCATGGGAACAGATTCATGTTAGAAGTATTTTTCCTTTCCAATATTTTTCTATTGGAGGTTCTCTCATTCCTTTTATTGAGCATAATGATGCGAATCGGGCTTTAATGAGTTCTAATATGCAGCGCCAAGCAGTTCCGCTTTCTCGGTCCGAGAAGTGCATTGTTGGAACTGGATTGGAACGCCAAACAGCTCTAGATTCGAGGGTTTCCGTTATAGCCGAACGCGAGGGAAAGATCATTTCTACTGATAGTCACAAGATCCTTTTATCAAGTAGTGGGAAGACTATAAGTATTCCTTTAGTTACCCATCGGCGCTCTAACAAAAATACTTGTATGCACCAAAAACCTCGGGTTCTGCGGGGTAAATCCATTAAAAAAGGACAAATTTTAGCGGAGGGAGCTGCTACAGTTGGTGGGGAACTTGCTTTAGGAAAAAACGTATTAGTAGCTTATATGCCATGGGAAGGTTACAATTTTGAAGACGCAGTACTAATTAGCGAACGTTTGGTATATGAGGATATTTATACTTCTTTTCACATCCGAAAATATGAAATTCAGACGGATACGACAAGCCAAGGCTCCGCTGAAAAAATTACTAAAGAAATACCACATCTAGAAGAACATTTACTCCGCAATTTGGACAGAAATGGAGTTGTTAGGTTGGGATCCTGGGTAGAAACTGGCGATATTTTAGTAGGTAAATTAACGCCTCAGATAGCGAGCGAATCGTCGTATATCGCGGAAGCTGGGTTATTACGGGCCATATTTGGCCTTGAGGTATCCACTTCAAAAGAAACTTCTCTCAAACTACCTATAGGTGGAAGAGGGCGCGTTATCGATGTGAAATGGATCCAGAGGGACCCCCTAGACATAATGGTTCGTGTATATATTTTACAGAAACGCGAAATCAAAGTTGGGGATAAAGTAGCCGGAAGACACGGGAATAAGGGGATCATTTCCAAAATTTTGCCCAGGCAAGATATGCCCTATTTGCAAGATGGAACACCTGTTGATATGGTCTTCAATCCCTTAGGAGTACCCTCACGAATGAATGTGGGACAAATATTTGAAAGCTCGCTCGGATTAGCCGGGGATCTGCTAAAGAAACATTATAGAATAGCACCCTTTGATGAGAGATATGAGCAAGAGGCTTCAAGAAAACTTGTGTTTTCAGAATTATATGAAGCCAGTAAACAAACAAAAAATCCATGGGTATTTGAACCCGAGTACCCGGGAAAAAGCAGAATATTTGATGGAAGAACAGGAGACCCCTTCGAACAACCTGTTCTAATAGGGAAGTCCTATATCTTAAAATTAATTCATCAAGTTGATGAGAAAATCCATGGACGTTCTACTGGGCCCTACTCACTTGTTACACAACAACCCGTTAGAGGAAGAGCCAAGCAAGGGGGACAACGAGTAGGAGAAATGGAAGTTTGGGCTTTAGAAGGATTTGGTGTTGCTCATATTTTACAAGAGATACTTACTTATAAATCTGATCATCTTATAGCTCGCCAAGAAATACTTAATGCTACGATCTGGGGAAAAAGAGTACCTAATCACGAGTATCCTCCAGAATCTTTTCGAGTGCTCGTTCGAGAACTACGATCTTTGGCTCTAGAACTGAATCATTTCCTTGTATCTGAGAAGAACTTCCAGGTTAATAGGGAGGAAGTTTGATCGGAATAAATATAAATTCTTTTCTTATTTATGATTGACCAATATAAACATCAACAACTTCAAATTGGACTCGTTTCCCCTCAACAAATAAAGGCTTGGGCTAACAAAAACCTACCTAATGGGGAAGTCGTTGGCGAAGTCACAAGGCCCTCTACTTTTCATTATAAAACCGATAAACCAGAAAAAGATGGATTGTTTTGCGAAAGAATCTTTGGACCCATAAAAAGCGGAATTTGTGCTTGTGGAAATTCTCGAGCGAGCGGAGCTGAAAACGAAGAGGAAAGATTTTGCCAAAAATGCGGGGTAGAATTTGTTGATTCTCGGATACGAAGATATCAAATGGGATACATCAAACTCGCATGTCCCGCGACTCATGTGTGGTATTTGAAAGGTCTTCCTAGTTATATCGCGAACCTTTTAGATAAACCCCTTAAGAAATTGGAGGGCCTAGTATACGGCGATTTCTCTTTTGCTAGGCCCAGCGCTAAAAAACCTACTTTCTTACGATTACGAGGTTTATTCGAAGATGAAATTGCATCCTGTAACCACAGCATTTCTCCCTTTTTTTCTACCCCAGGCTTTGCAACATTTCGAAATCGGGAAATTGCGACAGGAGCAGGTGCTATTAGAGAACAATTAGCAGATTTGGATTTGCGAATTATTATAGAGAATTCCTTGGTCGAATGGAAGGAATTAGAAGACGAGGGGTATAGTGGAGATGAATGGGAAGATAGAAAAAGACGAATAAGAAAAGTTTTTTTGATTAGACGCATGCAATTGGCGAAACATTTTATTCAAACAAATGTAGAACCAGAATGGATGGTTTTGTGCTTATTACCAGTTCTTCCTCCCGAATTGAGACCCATTGTTTATAGGTCTGGGGATAAAGTAGTGACTTCGGATATTAATGAACTTTATAAGAGAGTTATTCGTCGGAACAACAACCTTGCCTATCTATTAAAAAGAAGTGAATTAGCGCCAGCAGATTTAGTAATGTGCCAGGAAAAATTGGTACAAGAAGCCGTGGATACACTTCTTGATAGTGGGTCCCGCGGGCAACCAACGAGGGATGGTCACAATAAAGTATACAAATCACTTTCAGATGTAATTGAAGGTAAAGAGGGAAGGTTTCGCGAGACTCTGCTTGGAAAACGGGTCGATTACTCGGGGCGTTCTGTCATTGTTGTGGGTCCTTCGCTTTCATTACATCAATGTGGATTACCTCTAGAGATAGCAATAAAGCTTTTTCAGCTATTTGTAATTCGCGATTTAATCACGAAACGCGCTACTTCTAATGTCAGGATTGCTAAAAGGAAAATTTGGGAAAAGGAACCCATTGTATGGGAAATACTTCAAGAAGTTATGCGGGGACATCCTGTACTGTTGAATAGAGCACCTACCCTGCATAGATTAGGCATACAGGCCTTCCAACCTACTTTAGTGGAGGGGCGTACTATTTGTTTACACCCATTAGTGTGTAAGGGTTTCAATGCGGACTTTGATGGGGATCAAATGGCTGTTCATCTACCTTTATCCTTGGAAGCTCAGGCGGAAGCCCGTTTACTTATGTTTTCTCATATGAATCTCCTATCTCCCGCTATTGGGGATCCTATTTGCGTACCGACCCAAGACATGCTTATCGGACTTTATGTATTAACGATTGGAAACCGTCGGGGTATTTGTGCAAATAGATATAATAGTTGCGCAAACTATCCAAATCAAAAAGTAAATTACAATAATAATAATTATAAGTATACAAAAGATAAAGAACCCCATTTTTCTAATTCCTATGATGCACTGGGAGCTTATAGACAGAAACGAATCAGTTTAGACAGTCCCTTGTGGCTCCGATGGAAACTAGATCAACGCGTCATTGGGTCAAGAGAAGTTCCGATTGAAGTTCAATATGAATCTTTGGGGACTTATCATGAGATTTATGCCCACTATCTAATAGTGGGAAATAGAAAAAAAGAAATCCGTTCTATATACATTCGAAGCACTCTTGGTCATATTTCTTTTTATAGAGAAATAGAGGAAGCCATACAAGGATTTAGTCAGGCCTATTCATACACTATCTAAACAAGGAAGTTAGATTCGGCGATGCCCCTCCCTTTCGGGGGGCATTCCGATTTCGCTAGTATCATCATTTTTGCCGCGCGAATCCAGATTGAGATTAAGGAAAGGAAGTTAATTAAATTTTCGAATCACTGACTCAGGCCCATTGTCGAATCCTACTCAGCAATTGTCGAATCCTACTCAGCCGAAAAAGGGGGTACTTATGTATGGCGGAACGGGCCAATCTGGTCTTTCATAATAAAGAGATAGACGGAACTGCTATGAAACGACTTATTAGCAGATTAATAGATCATTTCGGAATGGGATATACATCCCATATACTGGATCAAATAAAGACTCTGGGCTTTCATCAAGCCACTACTACATCGATTTCATTAGGAATCGAGGATCTTTTAACAATACCATCTAAGGGATGGTTAGTGCAAGACGCGGAACAACAGAGTTTTCTTTTGGAGAAACACTATTATTATGGGGCTGTACACGCGGTAGAAAAATTACGCCAATCCGTTGAGATATGGTATGCTACAAGTGAATATTTGAAACAAGAAATGAATTCGAATTTTCGGATAACGGATCCTTCTAATCCAGTCTATCTAATGTCTTTTTCAGGAGCCAGAGGAAATGCATCTCAGGTACACCAATTAGTAGGTATGAGAGGATTAATGGCGGATCCTCAAGGACAAATGATTGATTTACCTATTCAAAGCAATTTACGCGAGGGACTTTCTTTGACAGAATATATAATTTCCTGCTACGGAGCCCGCAAAGGGGTTGTAGATACTGCTGTACGAACAGCGGATGCTGGATATCTTACACGTAGACTTGTTGAAGTAGTTCAACATATTATTGTGCGTAGAAGAGATTGTGGTACTATCCAAGGTATTTCTTTGAGTCCTCAAAATGGGATGACGGAAAAACTTTTTGTCCAAACACTAATTGGTCGTGTATTAGCAGACGATATATATATTGGTTCACGATGCATTGCCGCTCGAAATCAAGATATTGGAATTGGATTAGTCAATCGATTCATAACTGCCTTTCGAGCACAACCATTTCGAGCACAACCAATATATATTAGAACCCCCTTTACTTGCCGGAGCACATCTTGGATCTGTCAATTATGTTATGGTCGGAGTCCCACTCATGGCGATCTGGTCGAATTGGGGGAAGCCGTAGGTATTATTGCAGGTCAATCAATTGGGGAGCCAGGGACTCAACTAACATTAAGAACTTTTCATACTGGCGGAGTATTCACAGGGGGTACTGCCGACCTTGTACGATCCCCTTCGAATGGAAAAATCCAATTCAATGAAGATTTGGTTCACCCCACACGTACCCGTCATGGGCAGCCTGCTTTTCTATGTTATATAGACTTGCATGTAACTATTCAGAGTCAGGATATTCTATATAGTGTGAATATTCCCTCAAAAAGCTTGATTCTAGTGCAAAATGATCAGTATGTAGAATCCGAACAAGTAATTGCGGAGATTCGTGCCGGAACGTCCACTTTGCATTTTAAAGAAAAAGTACAAAAGCATATTTATTCCGAATCAGACGGGGAAATGCACTGGAGTACTGATGTTTACCATGCGCCCGAATATCAATATGGTAATCTTCGTCGATTACCAAAAACAAGCCATTTATGGATATTGTCAGTAAGTATGTGCAGATCCAGTATAGCGTCTTTTTCGCTCCACAAGGATCAAGATCAAATGAATACTTATTCTTTTTCTGTTGACGGAAGATATCTCTTTGACCTCTCAATGGCTAATGATCAAGTAAGACATAGACTGTTGGATACTTTTGGTAAAAAAGATAGGGAAATTCTTGATTATTCAACGCCGGATCGAATCATGTCCAATGGCCATTGGAATTTTGTCTATCCTTCTATTCTTCAAGATAATTCGGATTTGTTGGCGAAAAAGCGAAGAAATGGGTTCGTCATTCCATTACAATATCATCAAGAACAAGAGAAAGAACTAATATCCTGTTTGGGGATTTCGATTGAAATACCCTTTATGGGTGTTTTACGTAGAAATACTATTTTTGCTTATTTTGACGATCCACGATACAGAAAAGATAAAAAGGGTTCAGGAATTGTTAAATTTAGATATAGGACCCTAGAGGACGAATATAGGACTCGAGAGGAAGACTCAGAGGACGAATATGGGAGCCCAGAGAACGAATATAGGACCCGAGAGGAAGAATATGAAACCCTAGAAGACGAATATAGGACTCGAGAGGACGAATATGAAACCCTAGAAGATGAATATGGGATCCTAGAGGACGAATATGAAGCCCTAGAAGACGAATATGGGATCCTAGAGGATGAATATAGGACTGGAGAGAAAGACTCAGAAGACGAATATGGGAGCCCAGAGAACGAATATAGAACTCGAGAGGACGAATATGGAACTCTAGAGGAAGACTCAGAGGACGGATATGGGAGCCCGGAGGAAGGCTCAGAGGACGAATATGGGACTTTAGAGGAAGACTCAGAAGAAGACTCAGAGGACGAATACGGGAGCCCAGAGGAAGATTCCATCTTAAAAAAAGAGGGTTTGATTGAGCATCGAGGAACAAAAGAATTTAGTCTAAAATACCAAAAAGAACTAGATCGGTTTTTTTTCATTCTTCAAGAACTGCATATCTTGCCGAGATCCTCATCCCTAAAGGTAATTGATAATAGTATCATTGGAGTGGATACACAACTCACAAAAAATACAAGAAGTCGACTAGGTGGATTGGTCCGAGTGAAGAGAAAAAAAAGCCATACGGAACTCAAAATCTTTTCCGGAGATATGCATTTTCCTGAAGAGGCGGATAAGATATTAGGTGGTAGTTTGATACCACCAGAAAGAGAAAAGAAAGATTCTAAGGAATCAAAAAAAAGGAAAAATTGGGTCTATGTTCAACGGAAAAAAATTCTCAAGAGCAAGGAAAAGTATTTTGTTTCGGTTCGACCTGCAGTCGCATATGAAATGGACGAAGGGAGAAATTTAGCAACACTTTTCCCGCAAGATCTCTTGCAAGAAGAGGATAATTTCCAACTTCGACTTGTCAATTTTATTTCTCATGAAAATAGCAAGTTAACTCAAAGAATTTATCATACGAATAGTCAATTTGTTCGAACTTGCTTAGTAGTGAATTGGGAACAAGAAGAAAAAGAGGAGGCTCGTGCTTCCCTTGTTGAGGTAAGAGCAAATGATCTGATTCGCGATTTCCTAAGAATTGAGTTAGTCAAGTCCACTATTTCGTATACACGAAGAAGGTATGATAGGACAAGTGCAGGACCGATTCCCAATAATAGGTTAGATCGCACCAATTCCTTTTATTCCAAGGCGAAGATTCAATCACTTAGCCAACATCAAGAAGCTATTGGCACCTTGTTGAATCGAAATAAAGAATACCAATCTTTGATGATTTTGTCGGCATCCAACTGTTCTCGAATTGGTTTATTCAAGAATTCGAAATATCCCAATGCGGTAAAAGAATCGAATCCTAGAATTCCTATTCGAGATATTTTTGGGCCCTTAGCCGCTATTGTACCTAGTATATCGAATTTTTCTTCATCTTACTATTTACTAACGCATAATCAGATCCTGTTAAAAAAATATTTGTTCCTTGACAATTTGAAACAAACCCTCCAAGTACTTCAAGGGCTTAAATACTCTTTAATAGATGAAAATCAAAGGATTTCGAATTTCGATAGTAACATCATGTTGGATCCATTCCATTTGAATTGGCACTTTCTCCATCATGATTCTTGGGAGGAGACATTGGCAATAATTCACCTTGGACAATTTATTTGCGAAAATGTATGTCTATTTAAATCGCACATAAAAAAATCTGGTCAAATTTTCATTGTTAATATTGATTCCTTTGTTATAAGAGCAGCTAAGCCTTATTTGGCCACTACAGGAGCAACTGTTCATGGTCATTATGGAGAAATCCTTTACAAAGGAGATAGGTTAGTTACGTTTATATATGAAAAATCGCGATCTAGTGACATAACGCAAGGTCTTCCAAAAGTAGAACAAATCTTTGAAGCGCGTTCAATTGATTCACTATCGCCGAATCTCGAAAGGAGAATTGAGGATTGGAATGAGCGTATACCAAGAATTCTTGGGGTCCCCTGGGGATTCTTGATTGGAGCTGAGCTAACCATAGCCCAAAGTCGTATCTCTTTGGTTAATAAGATCCAAAAGGTTTATCGATCCCAAGGGGTACAGATCCATAATAGACATATAGAGATTATTATACGCCAAGTAACATCAAAAGTGCGGGTTTCCGAAGATGGAATGTCTAATGTTTTTTCACCTGGGGAATTAATCGGACTATTACGAGCAGAACGAGCAGGACGAGCTTTGGATGAATCGGTCTATTATCGGGCAATCTTATTGGGAATAACAAGGGCTTCCCTGAATACCCAAAGTTTCATATCTGAAGCAAGTTTTCAAGAAACTGCTCGAGTTTTAGCAAAAGCTGCCCTACGAGGTCGTATTGATTGGTTGAAAGGCCTGAAAGAAAACGTAGTTCTGGGGGGGATTATACCTGTTGGTACCGGATTCCAAAAATTTGTGCATCATTCCCCACAAGACAAGAACCTTTATTTCGAAATTCAAAAAAAAAATCTATTCGCGTCGGAAATGAGAGATATTTTGTTTCTCCATACAGAATTAGTTTCTTCTGATTCTGATGTAACAAACAATTTCTATGAGACATCAGAACCCCCATTTATACGATTTAAGGATACATAAAGCAGATTTTTTTATTTAAACTAGACTTTTGACCTTAGAACACTAACAGGTCAGATTTTCAATTTTTATTTTAATAAGTAAAAGAAGTCAGTTAATTCATTAAGGTTACGTTTATACCATGTATCAATAGCCAATTCTCAGTGGAAGGTTACATCGGAACAATTATTATTTATTTCAAGCTATTTCGGCTCTTTCTTAATTTTCAAAAAAAAAAAGAAATAAATTCCGTAATGGAATGGTAGGATGAAAAAAAAAAGAAAAAATCAAAAGGAAGTGTGGAAAAAATGACAAGAAGATATTGGAACATCAATTTGAAAGAGATGATAGAAGCGGGAGTTCATTTTGGTCATGGTATTAAGAAATGGAATCCTAAAATGGCCCCTTACATCTCGGCAAAGCGTAAAGGTACTCATATTACAAATCTCGCTAGAACGGCTCGTTTTTTATCAGAAGCTTGTGATTTAGTTTTTGATGCAGCAAGTCAGGGAAAAAGCTTTTTAATTGTTGGTACCAAAAAAAGAGCAGCGGATTTAGTAGCATCAGCTGCAATAAGGGCTCGTTGTCATTATGTTAATAAAAAGTGGTTCAGTGGTATGTTAACGAATTGGTCGATTACGAAAACTAGACTTTCGCAATTTAGAGACTTAAGAGCAGAAGAAAAGATGGGAAAATTCCACCATCTCCCAAAAAGAGATGTGGCAATCTTGAAGAGAAAATTATCTACCTTGCAAAGATATCTCGGCGGGATCAAATATATGACGAGGTTGCCGGACATTGTGATCGTCCTTGATCAGCAAAAAGAGTATATAGCTCTTCGGGAATGTGCCATTTTTGGGATTCCTACTATTTCTTTAGTCGATACAAATTGTGACCCAGATCTCGCAAATATATCGATTCCAGCCAACGATGACACTATGACTTCAATTCGATTGATTCTTAACAAATTAGTATTTGCAATTTGTGAGGGCCGTTCTCTCTATATAAGAAATCGTTGATTAAGAAGAATAGTTCATTCTTGGGTAACTGCGTAGATTTATGGGATCACTTACTATTCTTTTTTGTTTTGCATAGATAAAAGAAGGGGAATATTGATATATATTAGAGGGTATTGATATATATTATCATCTGATGTGATTTCTTGGTATCCTAAATATAAGATTAATACTTCAAGTTGCTGAGTTGAGAAAGAGATGGTTGAATCAAAAGAATTCCTTTTTTGAAGTTCAATTTTTATCAGAGGACAATATGAATATTATACCATGTTCCGTTAAAACACTCAAGGGGTTATATGATATATCGGGTGTAGAAGTAGGCCAACACTTCTATTGGCAAATAGGAGGTTTCCAAATTCATGCCCAAGTACTCATCACTTCTTGGGTCGTAATTACTATCTTGCTAGGTTCAGTTATCATAGCTGTTCGGAATCCACAAACCATCCCGACCGACGGTCAGAATTTCTTCGAATATGTGCTTGAGTTTATTCGAGACTTGAGCAAAACTCAGATTGGAGAAGAATATGGTCCCTGGGTTCCCTTTATTGGAACTATGTTCCTTTTTATTTTTGTTTCGAATTGGTCGGGTGCTCTTTTACCTTGGAAAATTATACAGTTACCCCATGGGGAATTAGCAGCACCCACGAATGATATAAATACTACTGTTGCTTTAGCTTTACTCACATCAGCGGCATATTTTTATGCGGGTCTTAGCAAAAAAGGATTGAGTTATTTCGAGAAATATATTAAACCAACTCCAATTCTTTTACCAATTAACATCCTAGAAGATTTCACAAAACCATTATCGCTTAGTTTTCGACTTTTCGGGAATATATTGGCGGATGAATTAGTCGTTGTTGTTCTTGTTTCTTTAGTCCCCTTAGTAGTCCCTATACCGGTCATGTTTCTTGGATTATTTACAAGCGGTATTCAAGCTCTTATTTTTGCAACGTTAGCCGCAGCCTATATAGGTGAATCCATGGAAGGTCATCATTGAATTGACTAGTTTTCAAAATAGTCTTTTTTTTTTTAGCTTAGCTCAATTCATGCATGGTTCCAGATAATCCGCTTGGTTGGAAAACTAAATAGTTAGAAATGCGTATGAATATACAACCTAGAGTTGTAGGAGAGAGAATAGACTATATTACGGAATTGTCAAAGTATATATGCATTAAGGGGGGCGGAGTCAGGCTAGATCTATATCCTTAATGTCTATAAGTCCAGTCATCTTTTGTGCGGGTTTTTAAGGAATGATTTTAGAATCCGATTCATCAATAGAAAATGAGAAAATACGCAAAATAGAAGAAACAAATGTATATGGGATATTATATATTCCTAAGTTAGATTCATTATCTAATCCGATATATCGAATTCCCTCTATATGGAATTGGATTCCATATCCAGTTCTATGCAGCATATTGTTATCAATTGTATATCTTGATTTAATTCCTATTGGATTTGGATTAGGTCGATTTCAATAGGGGTTCTTCCTCTATTTCGTCTTTTATTATGGATTAGATGATAGGGGAAAAAATAGGAACTCAAGGATATCGAAGAGTAAAGAAAGAAGAATGGAATGAAAGAGTGGTTGGTTGGAAAGAAAGAGAAATAGAATAATGAGAATCATATGGATTTACACAAACCTCTAATGATTAGAAACTAAAAATGAGATCTCGAAGTAGTTCGGACAATTCAGATTATCATTTCAATTTGTACTTTTTAGTTACTTCTCCCCAATAGAGCTTAGAAGTAAGAATTTCTTGGTTGATTGTATCCTTAACCATTTCTTTTTTTTTTGACACGAGGAACTCACCATGAATCCACTAATTGCTGCTGCTTCCGTTATTGCTGCTGGATTGGCCGTAGGGCTTGCTTCTATTGGGCCTGGAGTTGGTCAAGGTACTGCTGCAGGACAAGCTGTAGAAGGTATTGCGAGACAGCCAGAAGCAGAAGGTAAAATACGAGGTACTTTATTGCTTAGTCTAGCTTTTATGGAAGCTTTAACAATTTATGGACTAGTTGTGGCACTAGCGCTTTTATTTGCGAACCCTTTTGTTTAATCCTAAAAAAGAAAATGAGTCCTTTAGATTAGATACTTTTTTCTTTTTTTAGTAAATTGGTATTTGCTTCTGCAATTCCAATTATATCAATACTTTACTCCTATTTATTACTCCTGGAATTACCTATTTATCGGGACAGACAATACCCCACCCCAGGAAGGGCTGATTTGAGGATGATCAATTTAGAGGATATGCTCGCCTTCTTCCTTCCCGTCCTTAGTTTAGGACAGTGGAAAGTCTTTTTCCTTTTATTTTAGGAATTTTTGGAACATTTCAACAAAGGAGTCTTTCACAGGTCAAACGAGACCTAAGACTTAATCTAAAAGAAATTATTAGATTGAATCTATTTGCATTAAAAAAAATTACATTAAAAAAACCGATCAAAAAAGGGCGAGCGAAGTAAGTGATCGAAAAACTTTGCTCTTTGTTCGTCCTATCTATAAGAGGAGAGCATATGAAAAATGTAACCCATTCTTTCGTTTTTTTAGCTCACTGGCCATCCGCTGGGAGTTTCGGGCTTAATACCGATATTTTAGCAACAAATCTAATAAATCTAACTGTAGTGGTTGGTGTATTGATTTTTTTTGGAAAGGGAGTGTGTGCGAGTTGTCTATTTCAAGAATAGATTGGATCTATCCGGCTGCACTTTAAAATATTTTTTAGTATTTTTTGGATAAATAAGAAAAAGGTGCACGATCTCGACGAATTACTTCTGAATAAATTCAGAAATCATATGGAAGAACCATAGCATTTCGCGACTCATTGGTAAATCAACTTTGATTCTCTATAGACCAATAATGTGAGACCATTAACACGGTTAAAGCTAAACTGCTTGAAGTCCAGGCAAAAAGGGGTACTCTTTCTACAACTATATTAGTATTAGTACCGAAATGCTTTAAACGGGAAATAGCTAATGTAGAATTTATCTGATATAAAACACTCATATCGATAAAATGGTTTGAACTATTTACTAGAAGGGCACCCTGCCCTTTTTTATCCAATGCCGAATCGACGACCTATGTATAAAATAAAAAAAAGAGAAATTTTTTGGATTTGAAGAAAAAAAAAGAATTCTATCAATTTTCATTTTCCATTTATTTAGTTAGTTTTTCTTAATGAAATTGAAATTATTAACTAAAGGGCAAATACAAATAAAGAAACAACTTTGCTGACCATGATAGATTTTTATCTAGGCGGAAGAGTCCTCTTAATATTTATCTAGTCTTATATTCTTAATATGGGTTTCGGTATATTGAAATATAAACAGAAAAGAGAAGATAGAGGATAGGCTCATTACATAAAAAAAAAGATATGGAAATAGCCATAGCAAAAAAAGAAAAAAAAGGAGCGTGAGAGCCAAATGAATCGAAAGATTCATGTTTGGTTCGGGAAGAGATCATAAAAATTGTAAACTTAATAGCAAGATAATCTACTTTCATTAAAAGATTTATTAGATAATCGAAAACAGAGAATCTTGAGTACTATTCGAAATTCGGAAGAATTGCGTAGAGGGACCATTGAGCAGCTCGAAAAAGCTCGGGTTCGATTACAGAAAGTCGAACTAGAAGCGGATGAGTATCGAATGAATGGATACTCTGAGATAGAACGAGAAAAAGCAAATTTGATTAATGCTACTTCTATTAGTTTGGAACAATTAGAAAAGTCTAAAAATGAAATCCTTTATTTTGAAAAACAAAGGGCGATGAATCAGGTCCGACAACGGGTTTTCCAACAGGCCGTACAAGGAGCTCTAGGAACTCTGAATAGTTGTTTGAATACCGAGTTACATTTCCGTACGATTCGTGCTAATATTGGCATTCTAGGGGCCATAGAATCAAAGAAATAATTAAATTAATTAGACCTTGAACTTCTACTTTCGTTTAGAATTTAGGCATTATTTTTCCCCTTGCTTCCGAAAAAAAGAGTCAAGAAACACTAATGGCAACCCTTCGAGTCGACGAAATTCATAAAATTCTCCGCGAACGTATTGAACAATATAATAGGAAAGTAGGGATTGAGAATATCGGTCGCGTAATTCAAGTGGGGGATGGGATTGCTCGTATTATAGGTCTTGGTGGAATAATGTCAGGTGAATTAGTCGAATTTGCAGAAGGGACTAGGGGTATTGCTCTGAATTTGGAATCCAAAAATGTTGGGATTGTATTAATGGGCGATGGGTTGATGATACAAGAGGGAAGTTTTGTAAAAGCAACAGGAAGAATTGCTCAGATACCCGTGAGCGAGGCTTACTTGGGTCGTGTTATAAATGCTCTGGCTAAACCTATTGATGGGAGAGGCGAAATTGTAGCTTCGGAATCTCGCTTAATTGAATCTCCTGCTCCGGGTATAATTTCCAGGCGTTCCGTATATGAACCCCTTCAAACAGGGCTTATTGCTATCGATTCGATGATCCCCATAGGGCGCGGTCAGCGAGAGTTAATTATTGGGGACAGACAGACTGGCAAAACAGCAGTAGCCACAGATACAATTCTCAATCAAAAAGGGCAAGATGTAATATGTGTTTATGTAGCTATCGGTCAAAGAGCATCCTCCGTGGCTCAAGTAGTAACTACTTTCCATGAAGAGGGGGCCATGGAATACACTATTGTAGTAGCTGAAATGGCGGATTCACCTGCTACATTACAATACCTCGCCCCTTATACGGGAGCAGCCCTGGCTGAGTATTTTATGTATCGCGAACGGCATACTTTA